AACGAAAAGATTACTAGTAATCCAGGCTGCTCTCACTAAAGTGCCTATCTATATCTATCTATATCAATATATCACATTCGCGGCTCTGTTACAACACGCTAATTCGAATCTAAATTGAAGGGGTTAGAATGAAATCATAAAAATATGTATACTTATACTTAATTTTATTATGGTTATGGTATTTACTTGGGATTGTAGTTCAATTGGTCAGAGCACCGCCCTGTCAAGGCGGAAGCTACGGGTTCGAGCCCCGTCAGTCCCGACGAATCCAAATACAATAAAAAAATATATCAATTCATCCCTCTATTTTTTTTTGAAAAGAAGTACAAATAGCAGAATTTAATTCCCAACGGCGATACCTTTTTTTTTTTTTTTTCGTTTCACATTTATCACCAAACAAATGGGGTAATTTCCATTTCTTCGACTAGTACCGATTCGATTGATGGGAGAGAGACATATGTGGATTAGTACAATTATTGTTAGCATCAGATTCAGGATTCCACGGGATACCGTACCGTACTGTACTCGGTCTGGCTTTTTCTTTTTCGATTACTCCCGATCTGTGGAATAGAGTAGAGTACTGTATGTTTCCCGGGAGTACATACATAAATTTAATTTGTACGATATAAAATCAATTTAACATAGTTACTGTGATAGAAAAATTTTCTTTTAAGATTAAAATAAAAGTATATCCTTTTTGGGCCCGATTTTGTGTAACCTCAATTTCAAATTTCACTAATTTGAAATAATCTATCTCATTCAAATTTCACATTGAGCTTTTGATATATGCGTCCCGTTACTAATCCAAGGAAAGAGGATATTAAAAAAATAAAGATCAAACAAGGATCGCTTTTTTATTAGCGAGGGAATGCAAATTTTTTTTATTTTATAAGGGTTTTTTCCTTGAAAGAACAAACTTTTTAAATTTATATATAAAATATATAAAAAAATAGTGAATTTGATGGAATATTAGATTTTTTTATACCGGAACTTGTACTCGTCTTTATCATACTTCTTTTGTTTTACAAGAAGATTAGATTAGATCATTAAAAAAGGGAGTTTAGAACTTAACTTCTTCCCTTTTTTTCATTTAGCTTCTATTGTTTGTTGGGGGTTGTTTATAAACAATGGTAAGTGGAAAGGCGGTTAGATGATACTTCATCAGATGATTGTACAAAGAGGGCGGTAGGTTAGAGAAAAGAAAGAATGGAAAAGAATGATAAATAAATAAATAAAATAAAGGAATTATTGATTGGATCAGGAATCAAATTTTTAGTTCGGTATGGATAAAAGATCTTCCTATGTTATACTATTCAATTCTTGACGATGAATCGATTTGATAGCTCAGATATTGTTATTCATGATATTGATCCGATTCGATATCATCGAGATGTAATTCATCCCATTGAATTTACAGGCGAAAGATTTATTATCTCTATGGGATTAACTCCCGAGTTATTGCGAATTAAAGAAAAATTAAACAATGAGATTATGGAAGTAAATATTCTCGCATTTATTGCTACTGCACTGTTTATTCTAGTTCCTACCGCTTTTTTACTTATAATATACGTAAAAACAGTCAGCCAAGGTGATTAATTTGAATTAAACTTTACTTTTTTGTTTTTATCAATAATTGAAGAAAAGAATTAAAATTTCGCGTCTTAAATGAAATGAGCAGACTAGAATCAGCCGTATTCTATGAGATACGATAGTATGGTAGAAAGAAATATCTTAATCTTTCTACCATACTAGCTAGTATTGTTATTGTAGTGTATAAAGTTGTATTGTAATACAGGTTAATTTAATATAGATCAATCTACAATAGTATCGTCATATTCCTTTCATATATATGGAAATCAATTATATAGTTATAGTGATAATGTATATATGTATATAGTGTCCCAATTCTATTTCTTTGTTTTATCTATTTATATTAAATTTGTGTTGATTTCAATTAATTTTAAATAATCGAAAGGGACTCTTACGATTATAATTCCTAGATTTGTGATTATTTTCAATATGAATCCCGATCGAAAGAATCAATGACTTCTTCCTCGGAATGCTAACAAAAAGATTGCTTGATTTTATTTTATTATACCCATCGAAGAAGTCATTGGTTGAGCAGTTGACAAATGATCCATGGGAACTTCTTCGGATTTCTAAAAGGATTAGTAAACCTTGTCGATTTTTAACGTTTGAACCATGATATGAAATGGGTTCAATAAAACAAGCACAACATAAATAAAATTTCTAAAATAATAAAATTAAAACAAGCGGTAAGTGCGCAATATGTGACTCGCCCAAGACAATATTTTAGTATGTGCAGTATCTCGTTGGACAACTACTATGTCTATGTTGTTTCCCAGATAAAATGTGTATCCACGTAATGTAATAACAGAACTATTTTCTCTTTGAACAGTAAAAAGGTAAACAAAACAAGTAAAATAAAAAAAGTTCCGTTCTTCCTCATGGTCCATATCTAACTTTGGTAAGAGTCAAT